TTCCATCTTCTGTAGGAAGATGATTCGTTCAAGAAAGGTTCCAGAAGATGTTAATCGTAAGCAAGAAGATTGTTTACGAAGAAAAAACAAGAAAAATTCACATTCTGATACATAAGAATTATATAAGAATCGAAATAGTCTTTTATTTTCTTTTTTCAAAAGAAAAATCGATTTCATTGAAGTAATGAGACTATTCCAATTAGAATAGTAGTTGAGAAAGAATCGCAATAAATGCAAAGATGGAACATCCTGGATCCGGCATTGAAGGAGTTGAACCAAGATTTCCAAGTGGATAGGACAAGGTATTTCTATATGTAATAGATAATGTAGATGCAAAAATTTGTCTTCTAAAAAGGGAAATATTGAATGAATAGATCGTAAATTCTGAAACTTTGGTATTTCTTTTTCTTCCGGACAAGATAGTCCTCGTAGCGAGAATGGAATTTCCACAACAATCGCAAACCCCTCAGATATAATCTGAGAATAAAATTGAGAATAAAAATAATTGTTGTGATCAATAAATCGATTTTGGTTAGGATGATTAACCGAATTAATCCAAAAATTCTGTTGATACATTCGAATAATTAAACGTTTCACAAGTACTGAACTAAATTTCTTGCTATTACGACCAAGAATTTCCACGGGTTCGGAACCATTTAAACCATGATCATGAGCAAATGCATAAATATACTCCTGAAAGAGAAGTGGGTAGACGAAGTATTGTTGACGAGACTTCTGTTTTTCTAAATAACCTTTGAATTTTTCGAATTTCATTTCTTTCTACTTGAATCAGAGAAAAAAAGCATTTCTCGGTTTATCAAATGATGATACATAGTGCAATATGGTCAGAACAGGGTATTGTATTTTGTATTTTTTAATACATACCCCGGAAAGAAAAGAAAGAAAGTCTAATCCATGGATCTTTTTCTGCTCCTTTTCTATCCAATTAGTTTATGTTTTTCTAATTACAAAAGATAAAAAATCTTTTATTTTATTTTTGCAAGCCAATCGCTCTTTTGACTTTGGAATACATTCTCTTTATCAATATACTGTTTCTTTTACACATTCAATCCATAATATCCCCTTTCAATCCAACCCATAATCAAGAATAATTAGGATTTCTAAAAAAAGAAAAAAAAAGGGTCCACTCATAGGAAAACCCACCCTTTCCCCGCATCAGGCACTAATCTATTTTTAACGTCTAATTAGATTGGGGAGTCATTCCAATTAAGAATTTAAGCTCGTTGCTTTTTATTTTACTAGAATTGGAGCCAGGCTCTATCCATTTATTCACTAGACCCAGAAAATAAGAATTTTTTTGTTCCCTTCCAAAAATCAAAAATAAGAAATTGATTTTATTACGACATGCTGTTTTTTCCATTCATTACCCTTGAGGATCAGTCGTGGTCTTCTAGACTCTACCAATAGTCTGGACGAATTTCTTGCTTCATCCAAATGTGTAAAAAATCATAGTCGCACTTAAAAGCCGAGTACTCTACCATTGAGTTAGCAACCCAGATAAAATAGAATATTAGATATAATCGAAATCCAAAAATCAATGGAATCGCACTGCACGCCCCTGCCAAAACATTGAACTAACAAGACATAAAAAGAAAGATTTTATGACCAATTAGAAACACTCAAATACCAAAATGAACAAATCAGGTTAAATTTCAATAAGGTGAAAAAAACATCGGCCTCAATCGCGATGGCAAAATTGTCATTTTTTAGCAATTTCTTTCTTTTTTTTTCTTTAAAAGAAATCTTTTGTATGAGAGTACAAAAAGAGGAGCAACCCTATCATTTGCGCGAAGTGTAGGCAGAAAAACCCAATATGGAGCAAGGATAAATAAAGTATGGGGCGAGGATAAAGAGACCCATTTATCTACAAATTCTATTCGTTCAATAGACCTTTGTCAATGGAAACACAATGTTAAGAAAACAAATTAGATAGAAAATAAATAAATAAATAAAATAAGGACTTATGTTGGATTGGCACGACATAAATCAAGTCAAAAATAGGAATAAGAAAGAGGCAAATTATGTCTAAATGAAATAATTAGGCAACGATAGATACTAGTGACCCCCTATTGCTTTTTTATTCATTTAGTTTTTCAATTAACTCAAAGTTCTTTCTTTATCTTTAAAGAATTCTGCCTTCCTTAAAATATCATAAACAGTTCTTGTAGGTTGAGCACCCTTTTCAAGGAAATAGAGAATAGCTGGAATATTTAAACAAGTTTGATTCTTTATCGGATCATAAAAACCTACTTTTCGAAGATCTCTTCCTTCTCTTCGAGATCGAACATCAATTGCAACGATTCGATAGACAGCTTATTGGGATAGATGTAGATAAACAATGCCCCCCCTAGAAACGTATAGGAGGTTTTCTCCTCATACGGCTCGAGAAAAATGATTCGAATTTCTGTCTATAATACAAGTAGATATAAATTAGACTATACAGAAAAAATAAATTGCATTTATACTCGTGACTCAAGTTGGGTAATTTTGACTGATAGAGTTCAAAGGAAAAAATCCTTCGAAATTTTTTGAGTCGTCTTTAAACTCTTTTCTTTGTCTCATCTCGAACGAATCGATTCTCGAACGAATTGACTTTTATTCCTTATTCTGATCCAATTCTATTGTTGATGTTGAGACAATTGAAAATCGTGTTTACTTGTTCCGGAATCCTTTATCTTTAATTTGTGAAATCCTTGGGTTTAGACATTACTTCGGGAATTCGTATTCTTTTTTCTTTCAAAAGAGTAGCAACATACCCTTTTTTCTTATTTCCTTCTATAAAAAAAGCATTTACCTCTTCTATAGAAATAGAAATCGAATATGAACGATTGATTCTGATAGACTTTTAATCGAAATAGTTTTACCAATCTTCCTAAATTGGACTTTCTCCTTATTTTAACCTTTCGATTTCTATTCTATATTAAGGATAGACTGACAAAGTTGGCCTAATTTATTAGTTTTCACTAACCCTAGATTCTTTCCCTTGATAAAAAATAAATTCTGTCCTCTCGAGCTTCATCATGTACTATTTACTTACAAACAACCCAGCACAAATTCGGTTCGGGAAGAATAGAACAAACTATGTCGAGTCAAGAGCATCTTCATTACTATGGAAAATGATGGATAGCAAAATCCACAATCGATCATGTCCTTCAAGTCGCACGTTGCTTTCTACCACATCGTTTTAAACGAAGTTTTACCATAACATTCCTCTAATTTCATTGCAAAGTGGTATAGGGAATTGATCCTATATGGATGGAATCATGAATAGTCATTGGTTTAGTTTAGTATTTTGTATACTAATTCAAACTTGCTATCTATGGAGAAATATGAATAAAAGAAATAAGTATTTATCGGGAAAGACTCTGCAAGGATCCAATTTATTTAAACCCATATTATATCATATGAATGAAACATAGTTCGAAAAAGACGAATAAACAAGTTTGCTTAAGACTTATTTATTAGTGAATTTCCATCCTCAATAGAGTACTCGGGATGATCAATCCTAAAATGAGAAGGGTCGACTTTTCGCCAACAAATAAATTATCAACCTCCAAAAAAAGTTTAATTAATTTAATTACTATATACTAGCAATATATTTCTACTCCCGTAACAAAAGCAATTAACTATTAATTAAATAAACTATTCCAATGAATAGGTTGAAAGTTTTTTGGTAGAGTTATAGAATTCTCGTACTTCTTCGACTCGAGTACCAAAAGAAAGAAAAAAATGAAGTAAAAAAAAGCATTGCGTCTGAACTAAAATTAAGGTCTTTACTTTTACTTATAGTATTCTTTCCTTTACCTAAAAGAAAATACCTAAAAGAAAAGAAGCAACTCCGAATCCAAAATCAGAGAAGTATAATTTTTTCGAATCCATTCTATACAACGAGCAGTTCTTACCTTATCCTTACTGGGATTTATTATCATGGATATTTAAAGAATCACAGATCGAGATCGTTTTCACATAATCAAAGAAGGACGCTTTTTACTAAATAATAAAACAAAAATATATCTATATCATAGATACATATGTCTCGTTTTTTATACAGTATTTTACGTCAAATTTTAAAATTTTTCAATCAATTCGATTGTCGAGTAGACAGAATATATGGATTTCTCTCTAATTCTCACATTCCATTGATTTACAAATGGATATTTGCAAATCAGATAATATCTAAAATACAAAAAACGAGTCCATATCCATAGAATAGAAACCCTTTTTCTTTTTTCCCACGCCGACCTTGGTCAAAAGTTTTAAGACCTGTGCTGAAATTAAAAACTTCCTACTCTTTAATCTGACCATGAAATATAGAATTTGGGTACCGTACCCCCTTTCTTTTCTTTTTATTTACTTACTTTAGTTCTTTAGAACTGGAGAGGTCCTTCTTTCACATTGGATGCCGAATGCATCATGTAAGAATTCCATTTCATAGATATGGAACATAAAGTTTATCTAAGAAGTTCGAATTTCAAAACACATATGAGTAATGAGTAGTACAGGCATATCCTGAATGTAACTGATACACCAAAATTTTTCATGAAAATAAAGATATTCAATTTGACTGGATTTTACACTTGATTACGCTTTATGAGAAAGAAAATGAATTCTTAGAAATAAATCTAAGAGTTCATAAGAGATAATTATTCTCTTTAACAAATTTTTGTCTCGTGCGGGGTACAATACGATCTCATCTTTCGTTTCCTCAGAAGGATTCTGGGACGGAAGGATTCGAACCTCCGAGTAACGGGACCAAAACCCGCTGCCTTACCACTTGGCCACGCCCCATTTCGGTTTTATTCGACACTAATAAACACTAATATGAGTATTAGTTATTCGTCAATCCCACTTCAATTACATAAAAAATAGGGGATTTTTTCTTGCTAGGATTCTACACATGCAGATAATATAGAATCAAAAAAATTCATTGATCATTACATGGAATTCTATTAAGATATTATATGAAAGTCGAATTTCTTCCATTCTCTTCTCATTTGAGAATGCGAATACAAGGAGGTATTTTGCGTTTGGGAAAGTCCGACAAAGAAAAAAGGATTTTTAATCTGCCTTTTTCCTTTTTCCCTTAGAAAAAAATAACTCAATCAAAATCAAATTATCTCAAATTATCTAATCTACAAGAACGAAATGCTTGTTATGCCTAATATACTTAGTTTAACCTGTATCTGTTTTAATTCTGTTCTTTATCCGACTAGTTTTTTCTTCGCCAAATTGCCCGAAGCTTATGCCATTTTTAACCCAATCGTGGATGTTATGCCTGTCATACCTCTATTCTTTTTTCTATTAGCCTTTGTTTGGCAAGCTGCTGTAAGTTTTCGATGAAATCTTTACTACTCTGTCTGGTCTGCCAAATTGAATGATGTATTCATTCCAAAAAAATTCTAATTCAAATTCTTTTATTTTATATTGAATGAATAGATGCAGCAATGAATTTTGATCTGCTTTTCCACGCCCTGCCCCTACGCTGAGGGGGTACCTTTAGGTACCCACAATACCTTTGTTATTGATATTGATATGACCAGTATTTTTTGGTAACGAGAGAATAAAAGTCCTTATTAGAATTAGAAAGGAATTCTTGCAATTCTTTTCAAGAATTGAATTTTGCATTTTTAGGTGTCAAAATAAACAAAACCCATCCTAGTGAATCTGTGTGGTAAGGAAAAATGGGTAATCTATTCCTTAAAAATAAAATCTTGGAGATTATGTAATGCTTACTCTCAAACTTTTTGTTTACACAATAGTGATATTCTTTGTTTCCCTCTTTATCTTTGGATTCTTATCTAATGACCCAGGACGTAATCCTGGGCGTGAGGAGTAAAAATAAAAAATTTTTCGAAATTTTTTCTTACAAATTTGATTTGTTTCGTACATTTATCTATGAGAAAATCCGGGGGTCAGAATTCCTTCCAATTCGAAAGTCCCAAATGATCCGAGGGGGCGGAAAGAGAGGGATTCGAACCCTCGGTACAAAAAAATTGTACAACGGATTAGCAATCCGCCGCTTTAGTCCACTCAGCCATCTCTCCCCGTTCCAAATCGAAAGTTTTCCGTGATATGACAGAGGCAGAAAATAACGATTGCAAAAAATCCTTCCTTTTTCTTTCAAAAGTAAAAAAAAAATTATATTGCCAATTCCATTTTTGTTCTATTCTTTTTTATTAATGTTAATAAAAAAAAATATAAATTTCTTGCTTTTTCTTTCTAAAATTCGATATTGGTTGAGAGACAATTAGATAGATTTTATCTTCAGCGGGCATTTCTATATATGGGTTCATTTCTATATAGGGCTTGTTATAATAAAAAAAGGGGGTTATATAAAAAATAAAAAACTCTTTTTTCGATTATTTATCAACAAAGCAAAAAGTGTTCTTATCAAACCCACCATAAAATGGGAAAGAAAGATAAAGTAAGTAGATCTGACTCCTTGAATGATGTCTCTATCCGCTATTCTGATATATAAATTCGATGTAGATGAAATTGTATAAGCGGATTTTTTGTATTTCCTTAGACTTAGACCACGCAAGGCAAGAATTTTTCGCTATTTACGATTTCATATTCTTTTCTTGTTACTGGATGTTCTATAGGAATAAGAATAAATCGCAATTCCTTTACGCTACACATAAAAATTTATTTCTAAAATCGATTTTTCAATATCTTTCTTTTTTTTTCAGAATCCTAATCCTATTTTTGTTCTTCCACCAATGCAATAGAGAACGAATGGGAAAAGGGGGGGGTTACTTTTATTTTCATTTTTCCCTTAAAAGATAGACTTTGAAATAGGAGCCATGGAGTAATGCTGAATTCAAATGTTTATTTCTATAGTATAAGAACTAATTGAATCAAATTCATGAGAAATACATGAATTTACCTCAGACCCCATAGATAAAATTGTATCTTCGAGACCATTGGAAAAGGGCATTGAACGAGAAATAAATCGTCCACAGATAATCAAACTATCGTATGCCTTAGAAGTGATATGAGGTGCTCGGAAATGGTTGAAGTAATTGAATAGGAGGATCACTATGACTATAGCCCTTGGTAGAGTTACTAAAGAAGAAAATGATCTATTTGATATTATGGATGACTGGTTACGAAGGGACCGTTTCGTTTTTGTAGGATGGTCCGGCCTATTGCTCTTTCCTTGTGCTTATTTCGCTTTAGGGGGTTGGTTTACAGGGACAACTTTTGTAACTTCTTGGTATACTCATGGATTGGCCAGTTCCTATTTGGAAGGTTGCAATTTCTTAACCGCGGCAGTTTCCACGCCTGCCAATAGTTTAGCACATTCTTTGTTGCTACTATGGGGTCCGGAAGCACAAGGGGATTTTACTCGTTGGTGTCAATTAGGCGGTCTGTGGACTTTTGTCGCTCTCCATGGTGCTTTTGGACTAATAGGTTTCATGTTACGTCAATTTGAACTTGCTCGGTCTGTTCAATTGCGGCCTTATAATGCAATTGCAT